TTCCGTCAAAGTACATAGTTCTGAAAGAAGAAAAATTGTTTGACTTAGGAAATACCTTTTTTAATTTTTTTTTGAGTCCGGTTACGAGGTTTGAATAATAGGTATGAATCATAGTCAAAATATTTCTTTTCTTGATCTATTCAATATATTTATTTCGTGCTTCGGAAACTAGAATAAATATAAATATCCGACGAGGTAGAATCATCTCTATCGAGATGACAGATCCATTTTCTGTATATCAATAGGATCAATTATAACAAGTCACACACTCATATTCCGGAAATACCGAAACAAAGGAATTTCACAGTCGAACTACCAAAATGGACTAGAAATCCGAGTCCTAAGTTGTTTTTTTTTACTAGTACTTCATTGCTCTTATGAACCTAACTCACTGAAATTCCATCCAATAGAACGGAAGAATTATAAATCTCCAAAATAATAGATAAGAATACCGCAAATAGAGCCATTGCGACTCCCATAAGAGGAGTAGTACCCCAGCCCGGAGCTACTTTACCATATTCCGAATTCAACGGTTTCAATAAATCCCCTACAAGAGTTCGTCTTGGCCCAGATCTAGAACTACCCTCAACAGTTTGTGTAGCCATAAATACTATTTCATCGGTTAAGATCTGTTGACTTTGTATACCATTCCGTTGTAGTTGTAAATAAACTATCTTATTGTAGACCCATCGCGATCTTGAAATCGAATAATGGAAACAGCAACCTTAGTCGCCATCTCCATATCCGGTTTACTTGTAAGCTTTACTGGGTACGCCTTATATACTGCTTTTGGGCAACCCTCTCAACAACTAAGAGACCCATTCGAGGAACACGGGGACTAATCGAAGTAATGAACCTCCCATATTGGGAGGTTCATTACTTCAATTGAGATAATGAAAAATCATTTCATTTTTTTAGTCGGAACCTTAGGAGGGTCTCGAAAAAAGATAGCGAAAAAAATTATCCCTAGAGTAGAGACTAACAGGAATGTATAAACCAATGCTTCCATGGATTCGATCGTGGTTTACAATTATAGCTTCCAAATCTATTCATCTTGGATCATTTATCAATCAGATAAAGAAAGGGAAAGAGTCAAAGAAAAGCAGTGATTCAAGTCACGATTTCTCCGCCACCTATCCCATGTAAAAAAAAATAAAATTCAAATATAGGCGAAACAGAGCAATGTTGTATCAGACTGTCTGTCTCCTTGTGGTTGGATCTCCAATTTTTTGGAATGTTCCAAATTCCACTTGAGCATCCAAATCTGGATCAATACCAGCAAAAACATCCCGGAACAAGGTTCTAGCGCCATGCCAAATGTGTCCGAAAAAGAAAAGCAAAGCAAATGAAGCATGCCCGAAAGTGAACCAACCCCTTGGACTGCTACGAAAAACACCGTCGGATTTCAAAGTAGCCCGATCCAATTCAAAAATTTCCCCCAATTGGGCGCGTCTAGCATATTTTTTCACAGTAGCTGGATCACTGTAACTAACTCCATTAAGTTCGCCACCATAGAATTCAACAGTTACACCTACTTGTTCGACACTATACTTGGATTCTGCCCTTCTAAAAGGAACATCAGCTCTCACAATTCCATCTCCATCTACCAAAACTACTGGAAATGTTTCAAAAAAAGTAGGCATACGACGTACAAAAAGCTCGTGTCCTTCTTTATCTCTAAAGATAGGGTGTCCTAACCATCCAACAGCTATTCCATCCCCATTGTCCATTGAGCCCGCTCTGAATAATCCTCCTTTTGCCGGATTATTACCAATGTAATCATAAAAAGCTAATTTTTCGGGAATTTTTGACCAAGCTTCCGATAAACTCTGATTTTCGGCTAGTCCAGCACCAACTCTTCGATATATTTCTTGCTGAAAATATCCCTGATCCCACTGATAACGAGTAGGGCCAAATAATTCAATCGGGGTAGTTGCGGAACCATACCACATAGTTCCAGCAACAACGAAAGCTGCAAAAAACACAGCAGCGATACTACTGGAAAGGACAGTTTCAATATTTCCCATACGTAATCCTTTGTATAGACGTTGAGGCGGACGGACACTAAGATGGAATAGACCTGCTAATATGCCTAATGTCCCCGCTGCAATATGATGAGAAGCTATGCCTCCTGGAACAAAAGGATCAAAACCTTCCGCGCCCCACGCTGGATTTACAGGTTGTACTTTTCCAGTTAGTCCATAAGGATCGGACACCCATATTCCAGGACCATACAAGCCTGTTACATGAAATGCACCAAAACCAAAACAAGCTACCCCTGAAAGAAATAAATGAATTCCGAAAATCTTAGGCAAATCCAAAGAGGGTTTTCCCGTACGTTCATCACAAAATATTTCTAGGTCCCAATACACCCAATGCCAGATAGCTGCCAAGAAGCACAAGCCGGAAAACACAATATGTGCACCTGCCACACCTTCGTAACTCCAAATACCCGGATTCGTTATAGTTCCCCCTGTAATACTCCAACCGCCCCATGAATTGGTTATTCCTAAACGAGTCATGAAGGGTATAACGAACATACCCTGTCTCCACATTGGATCAAGAACGGGGTCAGAGGGATCAAAAACCGCTAATTCATATAGAGCCATTGAGCCGGCCCAACCAGAAACCAAAGCTGTATGCATTATGTGGACAGAAAGCAACCGACCGGGATCATTCAATACAACGGTATGAACACGATACCAAGGCAAACCCATGGAAATACCCCTTTATCAAAGATAAATAGACACTATGTAACTTTATCGCATTGGACTAAAAAACTAAAATATATATATACTATGTACCTAACCTTTTTCAGTAGATTATCTATGAACAAGGGTTCATATTTATTTTATTCCGTTACATTGGAAATAATGGAAAATTTCTGTTCGTAGGAACAAAGAGAAGCAGATCTATTCTATACCCGATAAGTAACAATACGCAATGGGGAATTGATTTCATTTTTTGAAAACGAATGCATAAACACTTGTTGATTATTCGAACGATCCCCTCATAAGAATTTTTCTTTATTCATTCCGTATTTCTGTATGAACCCTCCAATCTATGTATAAAATAGGAGAAACAGAAATAAAAATTATGAGGACAATAAATTCATTGTTACGTTTCCACATCAAAGTAAAATATAGTACTTTAATTTTTATTTTTTTTATTTTTTTTATTTAATGCCCCTTGGTGTTCCAAAAGTACCTTTTCGGAGTCCTGGAGAGGAAGATGCAACTTGGGTTGACGTATAGTGCGACTTGTCAGACATATTGGGTCATATGGGATTTACCCGTTCTCTCTCCCGATCGAGATATCCTCTGTTTCGCCCAAGAAAGATTGATTGAACCTTCAAAAACTCGGAGCGCGAAGTACAATTAAATCCAATTTTTTTAGAGATCAATAATCTAAATTAGAAGAATTTATGGTTGGCCTGTACCAATAAAATGAAATATTCAGGCTCCGTTCAGAAAATACCAAATTGGTAATATAGGTCCCATTATCGCTTGTATCATAAAGGATTTTTATACCCTAGGGGTTATCTCAAACTACCAATCAATGGAATAGTATAATAAAATATCAAATAGTTTGGCGGAAGTCATGAAAAGAATTGAAAAAAAAAATCGTAGCAAAAAAAAGTGGCACTGACAAAATTTGCCCTATATGTGAAAATAAAACTCGGATAGATATTTACCCGGAGTAGAACATGAACCTAAAAGAAATAAATGGGCCCATTTAGGAACAAGAAAATGACATCGTGATTTGAATCTCGATGAAACAATACATCGATGAGAGGTTAGTTCAATAAGTTTTTTGAATTCTTTTTTTTTTTATTATAGATAGGTAGATAGGGTTTTTCTAGGGAAGGAAGCAAAAACTTATGATGTTTCTTGAAGAATAGAATAATATAAGAAAAAGTCCCTTCATTAGAGAAAAACAAAAAACCCTGTTAAAAAAAAAGAAATAGGACTGGAATCGACACATTGATTTTTTTTTTTTTCGCTTTTTGAACCGTATGCATCCAAAGGTGCATGTGCGGTTACTAAAGGATACCATTTTGTCCTAATCAACCGACTTTATCGAGAAAGATTACTTTTTTTAGGCCAAGAGGTTGATAGCGAGATCTCAAATCACATTGTTGGTCTTATGGTATATCTTAGTATAGAGGACAAGACTAAGGACCTTTATTTGTTTATAAACTCCCCCGGTGGATGGGTAATACCAGGAATAGCTATTTTTGATACTATGCAATTTGTGCCACCTGATGTACATACAATATGCATGGGATTAGCCGCTTCAATGGGATCTTTCATTCTGGTCGGAGGGGAAATTACCAAACGTCTAGCATTCCCTCACGCTTGGCGCCAATGAGTTTTTTATTTAAAAAAAAAAGACTATGCCTTCGCCATATGGAACATGAATAATAAGTAATAATAGCATGGCATTTTAAGTTCGATATGAACAAACCTTTTTTGTTTTTTCATAACATGAAATTATGTATCGAAATAGTAGTATGAAACAAAGGTTATTTCCGATTTGATCTTATGCGTCGGGGGTCTGTTTCAGCGTCACAAATCATTTTTCTTACACACCAGAAGTGCCTTTCTGATATTAATGTTATAAAAAAGAAAAAAAAAAGATCTTTTTTCCTTACCTTATTTGATCGGGTCAGAAAAAACCTTGGGATTGCTAAATTAAAGATTAAAGACGAGATAAATAAAAAATATATAAAGCAACAGAACCATCATAGTATTTTTGACTTCTACAAGGGGAAGGGTGGTAAATGGATCATTCAACGATCCGGATCGGATGGACCCTATTTGTTTCTAGTACCCTTGTCCCTTTCTTTGGCGGACGGAAGGGAAAGGTCAATTCCATTGCGGAGCCGTATGCAATGTACAAAAGATGCCTGTACGGTTGTTCAATTCTATCTTTTTCTTATTGTTATTTTTATTCCTTCCCTTCGACCAATCGTGTGAGATAGAGGGGCCGCCCATGATGGATGTTATATAATCAGGGTTATGATTCACCAACCTGCTAGTTCTTTTTATGAGGGACAGACGGGGGAATTCATCCTGGAATCGGGAGAACTACTGAGACTTCGCGAAATCCTCACAAAGGTTTATGTACAAAGAACGGGCAACCCCTTATGGGTTGTATCCGAAGACATGGAAAGGGATGTTTTTATGTCAGCAACAGAAGCCCAAGCTTATGGCATTGTTGATCTTGTAGCGGTCTAAAATGCTGGGGATCCCGTGTAAATACATGATTCCATTTCAAACCGTAATTTGAATTTTCCGTGATTGGATATTGAATATTTTTATTTTACCCAAGTCAAATATTCATTCAATTGAAGGGAAAAAATTCATAATCATCAGGTTAAGATCGATCTAAACCAGCCCATTATAATCCCATCATATATATACGATTCAACATGCCAACTATTAAACAACTTATTAGAAACGCAAGACAGCCAATCAGAAATGTCACGAAATCTCCCGCTCTTCGAGGATGCCCTCAGCGTCGAGGAATATGTACTAGGGTGTATGTGCGACTCGTTTAGATCATGAGCTCGAACAAATGATACATTTGTTCCAGTATCAATAACTAGTACCAATGAATAGATAGAATGGAAAAATGGAAGAATAGTGTTTACTATCTAAATAAAACTAAAAATAAAGATGTATCATATACCTCTATTGATTGTGTATGAATTTTATGGTTTCTGTTGGTGCAAATCCAATCACCTCGATTTGAGATGAAAATAAATTCTCCATTGGTAGCAAAAGGTTATCCATTAAGCGGGGAAACCATATTTTAGAAGCAAAACAATTATGCTCCTATTCTTGAAATAACGGACTAAGAGGGTCAGCTACCTAGCCAACTTTCATAATTAAATGCCGTCACTGTATGGATAGCTCTCATTGTGAAAAGACCTATTACTGTATAATTCATGGGTAGAGCCAAAAAGTGCGAACTGTACAAGTTACCAAAAACATTGATTAAATGGAATGGGAGAAAGAGCTCCGGTGTATAGAGAGGACCTCACCGTTTAAGAAGTAACCATAGAAACGAAGGAATCCACTATTTTTTTTTATTTTATTTAAAATAATTTATAAATTAATTTATTTTACAAATTTTTTTATTATTGATTGGTCGAATTTCTTATTTCCACAAGCGAAATACCTGACTGAAAGAAATAAAATAAAAAATTGTGGTTGGGAAGGTTATAGTAGCAAAAGCCATTGGAATTTATATTTTATATATCGGAATAATCCGTTTTGTTATTAATTGAACCGGGGAAAAAGAATGACTGAACGAACAGAAATCCATTAGTTATTCATCAAAGTTTAATTTGATTAAATGACCAGAGTTAGACGAGGATATACAGCTCGGAGACGCCGAACAAAAATGCGTTTATTTGCATCAAACTTTCGAGGGGCCCATTCAAGACTTACTCGAACTATTACTCAACAGAAAACGAGAGCCTTTGTTTCCGCTTATAGAGATAGAGGTAGGCAAAAGAGAGATTTTCGTCGTTTGTGGATCACTCGGATAAATGCAGTAACTCGTGAGAACGAGGTTTCCTATAGTTATAGTAGATTGATACATAATCTGTACAAGAGGCAATTGCTTCTTAATCGTAAAATACCTGCGCAAATAGCTATATTAAATAAGAATTGTCTTTGCATCATTTCCAAAAGGATTATCAAATAAAAGAGATTATAAAATTATATACAGGAATGGTTGAAATAAAATTCCCCGGAGAATAAACTCCGGGAAGATAGAATAAAAATAAATTAAATTAAGATAAGTAGTATGAATGAACGAACATGTTTCAATAAAAAAAAGGATTTATTCTTCCCCATTTTTTTATTACAACACAATAATGAAATACGGATTCTAGTCTTTTTCAAAAACTTCAATGTGGACTTCAGATTGAAGTTTTGAGCCAATTGAAGAGTATAGTATGCCTATTTATTTCTGGTTCTAGGACCAGTAGCTCTAGAGATCGACTCGGTTCTTTCAAATTGTTTCTCATTATTAAGAAAAGGTAACAAAGATAAAATACGAGCTTGTTTTATAGCAATAGTAATTAATCGTTGTTGTTTCAAGGTTAATCTATTCACTCGTCTAGATAATATTTTTCCTTGTTCACTAATAAATCGACTAATTAAACTCATGTTTCTATAATCAATTTGATCCCCCGATCCAATTGGGGGCAAACGCCTACGAAAGGATCGCTTAGGTTTATGAAAAGGTTGCTTGGATTTATCCATGGTTTATTCCTTATCTCTAAAATCTTATTTCTTCATGCATTTAAGATCCGACCGAAATAGGATAGGGTTTTATTTCTATATTTATATTTATATATTATTTCTATATTTATATATGTTATATATGTTTATATATGTTTTATTATATTTATATATGTTATATATGTTTTATATATTATATGTTTTATATATTATTTATATATTATATATTATATGTTTTATA